CTTGTGCCTCTGAATCCACAAGTACCAGCGGAGGACCAAGAAACCACCTGACCTAGTACATCTGTAACAGTCACAATGGTATTGTTGAAACTCGCTTGAACATGAATAACTCCTTTTGGTATTCTACGCCCACTCTTACGTGAACCAATACGCCCATTCCTACGTGAACCAATTCTTGGTATAGGTTTTGTCATATTTTATCATCTCATAAATATGAGTCAGAGATATACGGATATATCCATTTCATATCAAAACAGACCCTTTATTTGTCCATCGGGTCCTTTAGAAAATCCCTTTTTCTTTTTAGAAAGATTACCCTTGTCTCTGTTTATGTCTCGGATTGAAACAAATTACTATAATTCGTCCCCGCCTACGGATCAGTCGACATTTTTCACAAATTTTACGAACAGAGGCCCTTATTTTCATATTTGTTATTCCTTACCTTAATTCCGAATCTACTCCTTGGAAGAAAATAAGTCTCTTGAAATTTTGAACCTCGAATTGTATTCCCACGAAAGGAATGTTTAAAAAGCCACCTACACCTAATCGTTTGAATCTTTGTTGCGAAGTCTATAAATTATACGTCCCCTGGTTGAATCATAACGACTTACTTCGATTTTTACTCTATCTCCTGGTAGTATCCGTATAAAACTTCGTCGGATCCTCCCCGAAACATAACCTAGAATCAGATCTTCATTATCTAAACGAACCCGGAACATACCATTGGGAAGTGATTCAGTAATTAAACCTTCATGAATCAATTTTTGTTCTTTCATTCCAGGTAACCCCCTTGAAGTATCAACTAATGGAGGAGGAGTGATATTAAACAACCCGTCTTTCCTCTCCTTTTTCACAAATAGGAAGTTACGGATCAACTTCGGATATTAGAAGGATCACCATATATAACACAAAACTTCTCCTCCAATTCCTTCTAGTCGAGCTTCTCGATCTGTCATTATACCTCTAGAAGTAGAAAGAATTACAATCCCCATTCCACCTAAAATCCTAGGAATTCGTTGATAGTTGGAATAGATTCGTAGACCGGGTCGGCTGATACGCTTTAAAATCAGTCTATATGTTCCTTTCCTATTTCTTCTATGTCGCAGGGTTGAAACCAAGAAAGATTTGTTGTTTTCCCGATGTTTCCTAACGTTTTCAATAAAACCTTCTCTACGAAGTCTTTTAACAACGCTTTCGGTCATATTAGTAGATGCTATTCGAACCGTTCCTTTTTTATCCATGTCGGCATTTCTTATAGAAGTTAATATATCGGCAATAGTGTCCCTACCCATGACGAACTATAATTATTGGTGCCTCCTAATTTTGATATAATCAACATGTTCCGTTTTTTTTTTATGTGAATTTTTGATTCTTTATTTATGAATTATTAAAAGTATATGCGTGAAACACAATCTACTAATTGATCCATTTCAGATACCCTACTATATCATGGTCTCATCTACTAGTATTTATAATACCTCAGGAGCTAATGAGACTATTTTAGTGAAATTCAACTGTCTCAATTCTCGAGCGATCGCTCCAAAAACCCGAGTTCCTTTTGGATTTCCTTCTTGATCAATGACAACTGCTGCATTGTCATCATATCGTATTATCATACCGTTGTCACGTCTGAGTTCTTTACATGTACGTACAATTACAGCTCTGATCACTTCTGATCTTTCGAGAGGCATATTGGGCACTGCTTCTTTTATTACAGCAACAATAACGTCACCAATATGAGCATATCGATGATTACTAGCTCCTATGATTCGAATACACATCAATTCTCGAGCCCCGCTGTTGTCCGCTACATTCAAATGGGTCTGAGGTTGAATCATATCATTTTTTTTTTTAATCTGTTCTTTCAATGCAAAGGTCGAAGGAAAAAAGAAAGAAATATTGTCTGTCCAGAAATAAAGAAATCCGCGATTGTTTTTTTCATCATAAATACCCCTTTGGTTCCACATCCCTATCCTGAAATAATGAATTGCGTTCGTATAGGCATTTTGCACGCAGCTATTTTAATAGCTGCTCTGGCTACAGTTTCCGATACTCCGCCCATTTCATAAAGTATTCGACCCGGCTTAACAACAGATACCCAATATTCGGGAGATCCCTTTCCCGAACCCATACGGGTTTCCGTAGGTCTTACTGTAACAGGTTTGTCGGGAAATATACGGACCCATATTTTTCCACCACGGCGCGCATATCGTGTCATTGCTCGTCGCCCTGCTTCTATTTGTCTAGATGTGATCCAAGCGGGTTCAAGTGCCTGAAGAGCATATCTACCGAAACAAATATAATTGCCTCGATAAGATATTCCCTTCATTCTTCCTCTATGTTGTTTACGGAATCTGGTTCTTTTGGGGTTATAGTTGATGGTTGTTTCTCAACCTCATCTCTACTACAGAACCGGACATGAGAGTTTCTTCTCATCCAGCTCCTCGCGAATGAAACGATTCAATAATATTACAGATACACATGTATTTATTGAATAATACACTAAATCATGGGATTTATTGATATTGAATCTGTCACGTAGGAATCTGTATATCTTGTATATATAGCTAGACGTATATTTCTATATATAGAAGATAATGCCTTTGCTTTATTTTTATAACGAATCCTTGACCTTTACCGAATCGGCCAAAATTTTGCAATTCAATAAGGGTTTCGCGGGCGAATATTTACTCTTTCAATATTTGTTTCATTCGTAGGGTCAACCCATGGCCTCTCAGAATAAATCAATTGGTTCCTGGTTGGTTCCGCCATCCCACCCAATGAATCATTAGGATTCGTTTTCAATAGAATCTTCTGCAGTCACAGGTTCCGTCGTTCCCATAGCTTCTCCATTAATGGCTAGGCCTGAACTCTGCAATGGAGCTCCTCAATTCAAGTTCGTTCCCAAGTCAATCTCCTCAGTCTCTATTAACTCGAGGCTCTTTATTATTGGTATTTTTCCTATGAATCGTATTCATCTAATTATGGACGAATCAGTATTGATGCTTTATCACACTGCCTTTTATGAGATAATTCATAATAGACCATACATATTGGAATCATATACCATTGATATTCTCCTTCTCTCTTTCTCTCGCCCTTCCATTTACCCACATCCCTCTATTTTCGCTTCACAATCCATAATCAGATTGATTTTTCCTTTATGGAAAAAAGATTTCAGTTGCTACAACTATATGATTGACACATCATATAGTGACTGGTTCCTTGGATCTCGATAATACGAAGCAATGAGCTGGTTCTAAGTTCTATAGTTATTAGTTAGGGGCCAGTCCTTTTTTTTGAATCCCAACTCTAAAGAAAACCCAACGAGTCACACACTAAGCATAGCAATTCTACCAAATGATCAATCCAATTTTTATTCAACCCTATAGAATTAGAATTGCTCATTTTTCATTGAAGGGAAAAAGAATAGTTTGTCGTTTTTTGTTCTATCACTGGATAGAATGGCAAGGAAAGGCCCATTATTGCTCGTCTACAAATATCCAAATTTTGATGCCTAATACCCCATAGATAGTTCGAACTGTATAGGAACAATGATCAATTTTAGCTCGAATGGTTTGTAGGGGAACCCTACCTTCTCTGATCCATTCGACACGTGCAATTTCTTTTCCGTCGATACGTCCTGCAATTTGCACTTGAATTCCTTTTGTATCCGCTTGTTCAGTTAATTCAATAGCTTTTTTCATTGCCTTTCGAAAGGAAACTCTATTCTTTAATTGTAGAGCTATATATTCTGCAAGAATATTAGGTTGTCCATAAGGTTTTGCAACTCTTGTGATAGCAATGTTAAGTCTCCGGTTCACAGAATTAAATCCTTTTTGTACATTGATCTGTAATTCTTCGATTCCTCGTGTTCGACCCTCTATTAACAAATTTGGAAATCCAATATAGATTATGACCTGGATCAGATCGATTTTTTTTTGAATCTCTATATGTGCAATTCCTTCGAAACCCGAGGATATTCTCCTATTTTTTTGTACATAATTCTTGATACAATCTCGTATTTTTTCATCTTCCTGGAGACCTATGGAATAATTTTTTGGTTGCGCGAACCAAAGGGATCTATGCTTTTGGTTTTCCCCACCAAGTCGGAAACCAAGGGGGTTTATTTTTTTGCCCATATTTTTCTTCTCTCTCTTTCTCTTTTTTTTCTCTCTCTGTCTCTTTCTCCAAACATCTCTCTATTATAGGATCTTTCCATTGATCCTTTGTTTCTAAATATATATCCCGATCCGTTTTCTTTTTAGAGCTATCCCTCACTACAATAATTATATGACAGGTGGGTCTTTTTATCGGATAACTACGTCCTCGAGCCCGAGGTTTTAACCTTTTCACGATAGTACCCCCATTGACTTCGGCTTTACTAATGACTGAATCAGCTTCGTTGAAACTTTTATTGTGACTAGCATTTGCTGCTGCAGAATAAACCAATTTAAAAATGGGATAAGATGCTCGATAAGGCATGAGTTCCAGTAGCATAAGTGTTTCCTCATAGGAACGCCCACGAATCTGATCAATGACTCTTCGTGTTTTGTGAGCAGACATACATACATTTTCAGCTAAAGCTTTTACTTGTGTACTTAAGATCCTCTTCGTCTCTACCTTTTGCAAGACCTTCTTCCACCTTCTCCATTTTGCCATAATCACCTCCCACCAATGAATGATAAGCACCTATTTCACTTTATTAACGACGAGATTTATTATCGTTTTTCGCGTGTCCCTTGAAAGTCAGAGTAGGTGCGAATTCTCCCAATTTGTGACCGACCATACGATCTGTTATATAAATAGGTAAATGTTCCTTTCCATTATGAATAGCAATTGTATGGCCGATCATTGTGGGTATAATGGTAGATGCCCGGGACCAAGTTATTATTATCTCTTTTTCCTCCCTCATGTTGAGCTTCTCAATTTTTCCCAATAAATGATTAGCTACAAAAGGATTTTTTTTGAGTGAACGCGTCACAGCTGATTCCTCCTTT